TTCAACTCATTTTTCTTCAAGTCAAAATGATGAATTGAAGAAAAATGCAAAATTATTAGCAATGCAATTGCTAACTACATAATATCTATTTATACTGGATCGGGGACCCTTTGAAAAAAGGGAAGAGAGGCCTTTTCAATACTCTTTTCTTTCAAATAAAATCTTTCAAAACAAAAAGGACATTGTAAAAAATCAACCAAATTGACAAAAGCCGGCTATCGGAATCGAACCGATGACCATCGCATTACAAATGCGATGCTCTAACCTCTGAGCTAAGCGGGCTAAAATAAGAACAATTATTATATGTATAGGAACTCAAGTAAACAAAGGCTTCTAGAATTGTAAAGAAATATTCCAATAGCTCTTTGTCAATTTTCAATTTATTATTCTTATACTAGAACTTGATGCTAGAAATTGATAGTCTCGACTTCAGTTATACTTCACTTCATATTACTTTTATTATATTACCCTCTCTTTTAATAGTAATCTTTTATCTATCTTATATAGTATAATGGTACTTTAATTGAACTTTCGTTTCAATTTACATAGAATACTACTTATCTTTTTATCTTTGAATTTGTAAAACTTTTTGATTCTAAAAAAAAAAACAAAGTAAAGTAAAGAAGCGATCCTTCGAGTATTCAAAGTTCCCCCGAAAAAAGGGAAGCAAGGGCATATCTAATACGTGGTGTATATACATACATATTGAATTGAGGATATCGAAATGATAGAATTATTTCTGATTGCACAAAAAATGGAAATAGGGTTCCTCTTTAAAGATATTCAAGAGGAGAGGATAGACAAAAAAAATAGAATAGAATTGCAATAATGAGATATAAAGAAAGGGGATATGGCGAAATTGGTAGACGCTACGGACTTAATTGGATTGAGCCTTGGTATGGAAACTTACTAAGTGAATAACTTTCAAATTCAGAGAAACCCTGGAATTAAAAAAGGGCAATCCTGAGCCAAATCCTAAAACCTAAAACAAAGAAAGGTTCAGAAACCGGGAATAAAACTAAAACAAGGGGATAGGTGCAGAGACTCAATGGAAGATGTTCTAACATCTAACAAATGGGGCTCGGTTGACCGCCTTTCTTAGGAAAGGCATCCTTCCGTCCCAACCCCCAATCCCGATAGGATAAAAAGGTATATACATACGTATATATAGTGTATATGCTGAAATTGATTGAAATACTATTTCAAATAATTAATGATGACCTGATTCTGTATTTTGATTTTGTTATATTTGATTCTTGTTATATTAAATAACAACTAACAAAAAATTCTATAACAAATAAGATAATTGTTGTTAATGTATTCCAAGTTGAAAAAAAAAAATAATCTAATATTTAGATTAGTTGATCAAATTATTGACCCCCAGGTACGATACATCTTTTCTTTTAAGAAACTATCGGACGAGAATAAAGATAGAGTCCCGTTCTACGTGTTAATATCGACAACAATGAAATTTAGAGTAAGAGGAAAATCCGTCGACTTTAGAAATCGTGAGGGTTCAAGTCCCTCTATCCCCAAAAAAGCCTCTTTGACTCCGATTCCCTTATTATTATTCTTCTGATTCTCTCTTTTCGTTAACGTTTCAAAATTTGTTTTCTTTCTCATACCTTCTACTCTTTCACAAATGGATCTGAACAAAATGCTTTTTTTATCACATATAGTATCTTATGATACACGTACAAATTAACATCTTTGAGAACAGAATACCTTTTTTTAATCTTTTAATCATTGTTAATCATTAAAAATCCATACTATTTACTCGTATTGAAACTTATTTCTAAAGTCTTGGTTGTGAATCTTCACAAACACAAAAAGGCAGAGCCGGAATAAAACTTTGTAATCTTTTTGTTAGTCTTTTTAATTAACATAGACCGAAGTATTCGAGTAAAAATAAGGATGATGCGGTGAGAAGGGTCGGGATAGCTCAGATGGTAGAGCAGAGGACTGAAAATCCTCGTGTCACCAGTTCAAATCTGGTTCCTGGCACATAATTCATTTATAGTGAATATCTATTCTACGGGTTGAAAATATAGGTTGATACAGATATTCATTATCCAGTATGGATCGCTTATTCAGCTAGATGTCTGGAGGTATATGCTTTATTCATATCTGTGGTACAAAATTCATGATGTGTAACTCTTTTTGTTTTGTTCATTCTATTCACCCGAATAATTTGAACTAAGTATCTTCAAAATTGGAGCATCCCAACGGAATTCTTAATTGAATTGTCTTTTTCTTAGAAATGGACTAAGAAAAAGACAATTCAATTAAGAAAGGAAAGGGAATGTCATCCATTTAGAATATGAAAAAGAAGTAATATGAAGGAGACTCTAATTAATCTCTTACTCTCTGAGCTAAGAGTAGGTATAAATCTTTCGTGAATATATGTCTTTAATGAGCATCTTGTATTTCATAAAAATTTGGGGCAATATAATCCTTACGTAAAGGCCATCCTATCCAACTTTCGGACATTAAGATTCGT